CGTTTCATTCATTAGGTGGGCTAAAAAAAAATTAGAGGGTTCATTGAAATTATCAAATTTTGAAGATACTTTTTTGGATGAGCCGAGCCAATAGGATGAAATTAAAACAGTTCCACATCATGAACTATGTACCGCGCACATCACTTAGAAGGGCTCTAGAAAGTAACATAGGAAGAAATAAAGAAATAGAATATGAAAAATAGAATGAAATAATATTCTATTTGTACTGTATCTAAGATCAATCTTGGCTATTCACGCCCCTCACCTAGACTCTGCTTTTTGGTCTTTCAACTAAACCAACTAAACAATTGAAATTTACACTTTCGACTATGTATGAAGTCGTAACATTGTTTTTTACTGGCGGAGACACGAACAAATAAAAAAGTAAGAAGAAACAAAATTTAATTCGTTTCTTTTGTATACTTTGAAATACAAAAAATACACAATATCCATCTTTTCTTTTACCCGTTTTAGATACATAAAACTTAATTAATAAGGGGCTCCGACACTTAGATGAATAAGTATGTATCATGATCTATAACTAGAACACTGAATATGTATGTCGACCCATATCAATTAATTTGTAAAATATATACTCATACAAATTACTCATGTGCCAGGAACCAGATTTGAACTGGTGACACGAGGATTTTCAGTCCTCTGCTCTACCAGCTGAGCTATCCCGACCATTCACGACGCATCATCCTCATTTTATTTTAATATAGGACTTGGGTCTATGTCAATTAAAAAAATGAAAAGATATTACAAAGTAATATCCAGGCCCTGGTAGAATTTCTTGTATTTTCAAAAAGAAAACTTTGTAAGTTTCAATACAGTACAAATAATACAAAACAGTACAAATAATGATATGGATTGTTAATTATTTAATTTTATTACATTATTCAAAGATGCTCATTTGTACACGTATCATATATATCACATATAAGGCTTATGATGTGATAATAAAAAAAATTTCCGCTCAGATCGGTTTATGAAATAGTAGAGTGAGAATGACTAAGAACTATAAACAATTTTGAGTCACTAACAAAATGAGAAGATAAATAATTAGGGAGGCAACCAGGTCTTTTTGGGGATAGAGGGACTTGAACCCTCACGATTTCTAAAATCGACGGATTTTCCTCTTACTATAAATTTCTTTGTTGTCAATATTGACATGTAAAATGGGACTCTATCTTTATTCTTAATCCGATTAAAAAATTCTTCAAAATAAAAAGATTTATCGGACTATGATGGAGTGAATGTTTTGATCAATGAATATTTAATTCTTTTTTTTTCTATCATATAAATAGATAGAAAAAAATTATAGAACCGGTTGGAGTCGTCATTAATCATTTTTAATCATTTGGCGATAGTATTTCAGTAAGTATACATCCGTAAGTATACATATGTATATAGGTTTATCTTTCATCTTTTCGGAAGTTTCGATGGAAGGATTCCTTTATGAACACAATGCAGCCAACTCCATTTGTTAGAACAGCTTCCATTGAGTCTCTGCACCTATCCTTTATTTATTCTCGCTTTATGAAACCCTTGTTTGTTTTCATAAAACGGGATTTGGCTCAGGATTGCCCATTTTTAATTCCAGGGTTTCTCTGAATTTGAAAGTTATCATTTGGTAGGTTTCCATACCAAGGCTCAATCCAATTAAGTCCGTAGCGTCTACCAATTTCGCCATATCCCCCTTTTTTTGTGATGTGATTAGGATCACACATATCATCATGCCGTTTACTCTTTTTGTTCATTTCCATTTATATTATGATTATGCTAAAACCGTTGAATTCATTAGATATCGATTCCTGTATTGAAAAGTGGTTTCTCCGATTTGATTTCGTATCTATCTTCTTTCATTTTTATTGGAGACCGTAGTTGGTCCAACTAGAAATTCAATATCGATATATATCGCATAACATATATCTATTATAATATATATGTATATTATATATATATGTCCCTATTCCTATCATTTTTAGTGTGCAATTTTGAATACTTGAACGGTCGATTCTTTTTTTTTCCTCTTAGGTTTCCCTTTTCCAAATGAAACCCTAGGAATGTTTTATTATGGTCTGGATTGCCCTTTTCTCTTCATATCCTCTTCTTAGGGCGGATCATAAAAAAAAATGACAACGACAAAGGGTAATTTAGTATTTCAAATTTCAGTAATAGCCATATCTAATCGAATAGATATAATTAATCAATTAATCATTCCGTTAATTTACAATTAATTATTAATTCAATTTTTTTTATTGTATAAATTCTATATTTTCACATTCAAATATATATATATAATAAATATCGAATAAGATTATAACTTAATTAGTAGAATTACTATAATAATAATTATATTATATAATAGATTCTATTCCTAACCTTAGGTACAAAATTCTATTTCAAATTAGAATATAGAAAAATATATATAGAAATATAAAATTATGTACTAAAAAATTTGATTTCTAATTTATATAGAATTTATTTCTATAGA